AGAGAGAATTAATAGGTAGGGATGACAGGATTTGAACCTGTGACATTTTGTACCCAAAACAAACGCGCTACCAAGCTGCGCTACATCCCTTTTCCAAATTGTTGTACAATGCCATTGTACATAATTCCTTTCTTGTTTTCCACATCGTAATTTTCTTCTATTTCTCTATCTATATTTTCTTCTATTTCTCTATCTATATTTTCTTCTATTTCTCTATCTATATAGAACTTTCTTGTCATTTCTTGTTTTTGGTCTTATATAATCAAGGAAGGGTATACATCTAAAATCCAGTCGAATTTCACCTAGAAAAGAAGGATTCCTATTCCTTAGTAATGTATAGGAAGAAGGGGTCATCTTTTTTAGGGATAGGAAAATCTCGTCTATTATGATTCATTCTATATATATAGAATATTGATTTTGTTTTTTTAGTTAGGAATTTCGCCTAAACAAAAGAAATACAAAGGATCTTGGGCAAGAGTATCTGATCATATATGTATTCCAATACGGAAGGAGGATTTTCAATGCGGGATATAAAAACATATCTCTCTGTAGCACCCGTGCTAAGTACTCTATGGTTTGGGGCTTTAGCAGGTTTATTGATAGAAATCAATCGTTTATTCCCAGATGCTTTGTCATTCCCTTTTTTTTCATTCTAGTTATTCCTATGCGAGAGATAGAATTCTTCGTGACATGACGAAAATTTTCCCTTTTTGAATTCTTTTTTAGTATATGAAGCAAAAAGAAAGAAAAAATGGATAAGGATTGTATTCTTTAATTATTTCTCTATTTTTTATTACTTAATTTACGAATTTCAAAAATTTTTTATTCTATTGGATTCGTTGGAGAATTCGAAGAATTACAACAAAATCTTTAGAAATCACATTTTTAGTTAGGAACTTCTATGGATTTAATTTTTCTTCTTTGGATCCAAAATAGAAGAATAAAAGAATAGGTATAAGAATTAAGTTAAGTCGATCCAAAAAGGAAAGGAGGTTCATGGCCAAGGGCAAAGATGTTAGAATCCGAGTTATTTTGGAATGTATTAATTGTGTTCGAAAGGGTACCAATAAGGAATCAACGGGGATTTCTAGATATAGTACTCAAAAGAATCGCCACAATACACCCGGACAATTAGAATTAAGAAAATTTTGTCGTTATTGTCGCAAGCATACGACTCATAATGAAATAAAGAAATAGGAGCATCGTGTGTTCAATTTTTCCAAAGAACAGAAAGAGTAAGAACTTCTTATTAAATATATAGAACATAGATGGAATACAAAATACAAATCAACTCATCTGATTTTAGGTAGATATTATTTCATATGTATAGAAGGTTTATATTTATATATATAGTATATGAATCAAATAATATATGGATCAAAGAAAGACTACTTCTTCTGGATCCAAAATTAAAAAAATAAAGAAATCCATTTTTTTATTTTTTTCAAATTTTTAAATAAGGAATAAATCATGTATATATCTAAACAACCTTTTCATAAATTTAAGCAACCCTTTCGTAAATCCAAACAAACTTTTCATAAATCAAAACAAACTTTTCGTAAATTCAAACAACCTTTTCGTAAATCCAAACAACCTTTTCGTAGGCGTTCTCGAATAGGCCCGGGGGATCGAATTGATTATAGAAACATGAGTTTAATTAATCGATTTATTAGTGAACAAGGAAAAATATTATCCAGACGAATAAATAGATTAACCTTGAAACAACAACGATTAATTACTCTTGCTATAAAACAGGCTCGTATTTTATCTTTCTTACCATTTCGTAACTATGAGAATGAGAAGCAATTTCAAGCCCAGTCAATTTCCATAATTACTGGTCCTAGACACAGAAAAAATAGACATATTCCTCAATTAACACAAAAGTTCAATTCCAATCGAAACTTAAGAAACTCCAACCAGAATTTAAGAAACAACAATCGAAACTTAAGTTCCGATTGTTGATGTTTTATTCGAAAGGGTCAGACTCATATATAAAGAAAGTAATCCAGTTTTGATTCTTGTGTTTGTTATAAGAAAGAAAAATGGGAAAAAAGAAATAGTTTTTTTATTTATTTTATTGCAACATGCTCGTTGATTCCTACCACTTAATCTTAATTTATTGTATCTTCCCGGAGTTCCCTCTCCGGGAATTCGTTTTTAATTATTCCTGTATATTACTTTTTTATCCCTTTAATTGATGGTCTTTATTTTATTGGAAATCGTGTAAAGATTATTTGGATTTGATACAGCTACTTGTGCAAGCATTTTACGATTAAGAATCAATTCTTTCTTGTACAGATTGTGTATTAATTTACTATAACTATCGAATACGTTATATACCCGTGTTGCTGCGTTTATCCGAGTGATCCACAAACGACGAAAATCCCTCTTTTGCCTACCTCTATCTCGATGAGAAGAAACAAAAGCTCTTCTTACTTGTTGAGTAATCATTCGATTAAGTCTTAAATGAGCCCCTCTAAAGTTTGAGGCAAATGAACGCATTTTTGTTCGTCGTCTCCGAGCTATATATCCTCGCGGAACTCTGGTCATTGAATCAAATTAACCTTAATGAATAACTAATGATTTCTCTTCTTTTCTTTTAACCCTCTTTTTTCCCATTAATAACAAAACGGATTATTCCAATATATAAAATATTAATTCCAATGGCTTTTGCTACTATAACCTTCCCAACCACGATTTTTTATTCTATTCTCTTCACTTAATTTCGCATAGAAATAACAAATTCTAACGATATTAAAAAAACAGTGGGTTCCATCGTTTCTATGGTTCCCCTTTAAACTAAACGGTGAGGCCCTCTCTATACACCGGAGCCCTTTCTTTCATTTCATCAAAAGGTATTGTGAACTTGTATAGTTCACATTCTTTGGCTCTACCTATCCATTATAGAGTAAATAGCTCTTTTCACAATAAGAGTTATTCATACAGTGACGGTATTTAATTATGAAAGTTGGCTAAGTAGCTGGCCCTTTAGTCCGTTCTTTTAAGATAAAGGAGCAGAAACCTTTTTCTTTTTATTACTATTTCCTCCGCTTAATGGATAACCATTTGCTACCAATGGAGGAATTGCTTCTTCCAATCTAGATGATTGGATTTGCACCAAAGGAAACCATAAATTCCATATACCATAGAAATCTAGGATAGAGCTTCTCTATCCTATTCGTTGGTACCGATCATGGATACTTCAAAAATTTTCTTATTTGTTTGAACTCATGATCTGAACGAGTCGCACATACACCCTAGCACATGTTCCTCGACGCTGAGGACATCCCTTAAGCGCGGCCGATTTTCTAGCATTTCGTATTGGCTGTCTTGCATTTCTAATAAGTTGTTTAACCGTTGGCATGTCGTATGTATATAGAAAAAATGGATTGGTTTAGATCGATCTTAACCTGATGATTCATCATCATGAAGTATTTCTATTTTCTATAAAATAGCATAAAACCCGAATTTTGGTTTGAAATAAATTTACAAGAAATCCAGCCACTACCAATCCTTAAACATTTCTGGAAACCACACTGGATCAGTATCGCAGTGCTCGTCAATCATTTCATCCCCTACAATATCGACAAGTCCATAAGCTTTGGCTTCGTCTGCTGACATAAAAACATCCCTTTCCATGTCTTCGGATACAACCCAAAAAGGCTTGCCTGTTCTTAGTGCATAAACCCTTGTGATCATTTCGCGAACTTTGTGTAACTCTTCCACTTCTAGTAAAAATTCTGGTGTCCTTGCCCGATAATAAGCACTAGCAGGTTGGTGAAGCATAATCCTAGCGTGAGGGAATGCTATACGTTTGGTGGGTTCTCCTCCAAGCAGAATGAAGGAGGCCATGGACGCGGCTATTCCGAGGCATATTGTATATATATCAGGTGTCACCGTTTGCATCGTATCAAAAATTGCCATTCCTGAGATTAGCCACCCGCCAGGGGAGTTTATAAACAAAAAAATATCGCTAATTCCATCTTCTATACTGAGATATACCATAAGACCTGTAATATGATTCGTGATCTCGCAACGAATCTCTTGACCTAAAAAAAGTGTCCTTTCTCGATACATAACATTGTATAAGTCAACCCAAGTCGCTTCTTCATCTCCGGGAATCCGGTAAGGTACTTTTGGAACACCAATGGGCATATTAGATTAATATTATTAAATTTAAGTAAGAAAACTACACTTTAATATGGAAACGTAAGAATGGAAGAGAAAGAAAGAATCCACAGTTTATTATCTTCATTTTTTTCTTATTCTATAAGAATACTATAGATTCTATTAATACATAGATTGAAAGATTATACATATAAGGAAGGTAAGACAGATTGAATAAAGAAAAAGGAATCCGTGATTCGAATGATAAACAAAGAGGGATTAAGGATCTATTCTTCGTTTTCCCAAATAGCCTAAGCTACCCATTGCATATTGGCACTTATCGAGTATAGAATAGATCTGCTTCTCTTTCTTCTTACAAACAGAATTGGCTTGTTATTTTTAATGGAATGAAATAAATATTCACGCTTTCTGACATAGAATCCCCTGGAAGGGTTAGGTACATAGGATATGTATGAATAGTTTTTTCCAATGCGATAAAATAAAGCGACATCGTGTCTATTTTTCTTTGCTAAAGGGGTATTTCCATGGGTTTGCCTTGGTATCGTGTTCATACTGTCGTATTGAATGATCCGGGTCGGTTGCTTGCGGTGCATATAATGCACACAGCTCTAGTTTCTGGTTGGGCTGGCTCGATGGCTTTATACGAATTAGCGGTTTTTGATCCCTCTGATCCTGTTCTGGATCCAATGTGGAGGCAAGGTATGTTCGTCATCCCCTTCATGACTCGTTTAGGAATAACCAATTCGTGGGGTGGTTGGAGTATTTCAGGAGGAACTGTAACGAATCCGGGTATTTGGAGTTATGAAGGTGTGGCAGGTGCGCATATTGTGTTTTCTGGCTTGTGTTTCTTGGCAGCTATCTGGCATTGGGTATATTGGGACCTAGAAATATTCTGTGATGAGCGGACGGGAAAACCTTCTTTGGATTTGCCCAAGATCTTTGGAATTCATTTATTTCTTGCAGGGGTGGCTTGTTTTGGCTTTGGTGCATTTCATGTAACGGGTTTATATGGCCCTGGGATATGGGTGTCCGATCCTTACGGACTAACTGGAAAAGTACAAGCTGTAAATCCTGCGTGGGGTGCAGAAGGTTTTGATCCTTTCGTTCCGGGAGGAATAGCTTCGCATCATATTGCTGCGGGTACATTGGGCATATTAGCGGGCCTATTCCATCTTAGTGTCCGTCCGCCGCAACGTCTATACAAAGGATTACGTATGGGCAATATTGAAACTGTACTTTCCAGTAGTATCGCTGCTGTTTTTTTTGCTGCTTTCGTAGTTGCCGGAACTATGTGGTATGGATCGGCAACTACCCCAATCGAATTATTTGGGCCTACTCGTTATCAGTGGGATCAGGGATACTTTCAGCAAGAAATATATCGAAGAGTTAGCGATGGGTTAGCCGAAAATCTTAGTTTGTCAGAAGCTTGGTCTAAAATTCCCGAAAAATTAGCCTTTTATGATTATATTGGTAATAATCCGGCAAAGGGGGGATTATTCAGAGCAGGCTCAATGGACAATGGGGATGGAATAGCTGTTGGATGGTTAGGACATCCCGTCTTTAGAGATAAAGAAGGACGCGAGCTTTTTGTACGCCGTATGCCTACTTTTTTTGAAACATTTCCGGTAGTTTTGGTAGATGAAGAGGGAATTGTGAGAGCGGATGTTCCTTTTAGAAGAGCAGAATCCAAATATAGTGTTGAACAGGTAGGCGTAACGGTGGAGTTCTATGGTGGCGAACTTAATGGAGTAAGTTATTCTGATCCTGCTACTGTAAAAAAATATGCGCGACGTGCTCAATTAGGGGAAATTTTTGAATTAGATCGAGCTACTTTGAAATCAGATGGTGTTTTTCGCAGCAGTCCAAGGGGTTGGTTCACTTTTGGTCATGCTACCTTTGCTTTGCTCTTCTTTTTCGGACACATTTGGCATGGTGCTCGAACCTTGTTCCGAGATGTTTTTGCTGGTATTGATCCAGACTTGGATGCTCAAGTGGAATTTGGAACATTCCAAAAAGTTGGAGATCCAACTACAAGGAGACAGGCAGCCTGATACCACATTGCTATGGTATCTTTCACCTCTCTTTTTTGATTTGACATCAGAAACATCTCCTCTCCTGTCCTTTCTTTGACTCTTTTTCTTTTTTTATATGGGAAATGATACCAAATTATAAATGAATAGGTGTGGAAGTTATAATTGTAAATAAACCAGGATCGAATCTATGGAAGCATTGGTTTATACGTTCCTTTTAGTTTCGACTTTAGGGATAATTTTTTTCGCTATCTTCTTCCGAGAACCACCTAAGGTTCCGACTAAAAAATGAAATAATTTAATTGAAGGAAATAAATTATTTAATTGAAGTAAGAAGTCCCCCAGAGGGGAGACTTCTTACTTCAATTAGTCCCCATGTTCTTCGAATGGATCTCTTAGTTGTTGAGAGGGTTGCCCAAACGCGGTATATAAGGCATACCCAGTAAAGCTTACAAGTAAACCAGATATGGAGATGGCGACTAAAGTTGCTGTTTCCATTTTTATAGAATTTCAAGATTACAATGGATCTATGAAAAGATCGTGTATTTACAACTACAACGGAATAGTATACAAAGTCAACACCAATGATTAAATAGAATTTATGGCTACACAAACCGTTGAAGATAGTTCTAGACCTAAACCAAAACGGACTGGTGCAGGTAGTTTATTGAAACCCTTGAATTCGGAATATGGGAAAGTAGCTCCGGGTTGGGGGACTACTCCTTTTATGGGGGTCGCAATGGCTTTATTCGCGATATTCCTATCTATCATTTTAGAAATTTATAATTCTTCTGTTTTACTGGACGGAATTTTAACGAATTAGGTTTCGACTAACAAAAACTATGAAGTCATAGTTTTTCCATCCAAAAAAAGCCTTTCTATTTTAAGCTCCACATTTCTAGACATTCTGGTAGTTCGACCGTGGATTTTTTTGTTTCGGTATCTCTGGAATATGAGTGTGTGACTTGTTAGAATTGATCCTATTGATAATACATAGAAGGGGCCTGTTATCTCTATCAAGATGATTCTAATTCGTCGGATATTATTTATTCTAGTATCTGGAACACGAAATACATAGAGTGGATCAAGAAAAAAATGGAACTATGATTCATACTCACTATTTAGACCTCGCAACCAGACTGAAAAAAAAAATTCAAGTAGTTCTTAATAAAAAAAGAAATTTTCTTCCTTCCAATTTTGTTTGCCCAAAAGACAACTTTTTTCTCTTTCAATAAATGATCATCAAGCGGTTCTTATTCGAAGAACCCTTGCCTTTTGTTTAGCTTGAGACTCAATCATCGTGGCTCTAGTATGAATCTAAGGTTTTAATTGAATTGATTCATAGGATCGCAACAAGATAATTTCTATCAGAAAACCACTATAAATTTTTATTTGATTTTTTGACTTGTAAAAATCAAATAAATAAAAAATAGGGAAGAGAAAAGTCAAGAGGCCTCTAATGATCAACATACGGGAAAGAAAGACAGATGAGCCAACTTGAGATTTTTTGGCATTATCATCACAAAGAAGAAATTATGGATTTTTCTTATTTCATATCTTCAAGGCAAATCGATCGAATACCGTGGCTGGTGAAGTTTTGAACTTTTTTTTTCTAATATCCGTTGAAAATTTGTGTGTTTCTGCTTGAGCCGTACGAGATGAAATTTTCATATACGGTTCTCGGAGGGGGAGTCGGGCTAGTTACCTATCTCAATAAAGTATATGATTGGTTTGAGGAACGTCTTGAGATTCAGGCAATTGCGGATGATATAACTAGTAAATATGTTCCTCCTCATGTCAACATATTTTATTGTTTAGGGGGAATTACACTTACTTGTTTTCTAGTACAAGTCGCTACCGGTTTTGCTATGACTTTTTACTACCGACCAACCGTTACAGAGGCTTTTTCCTCCGTTCAATATATAATGACGGAGGCCAACTTTGGTTGGTTAATCCGATCAGTTCATCGATGGTCAGCAAGTATGATGGTTCTAATGATGATCCTGCACGTATTTCGTGTGTATCTCACAGGTGGATTTAAAAAACCCCGTGAATTAACTTGGGTCACAGGTGTGGTTTTGGCTGTATTGACTGCATCATTTGGCGTAACTGGTTATTCTTTGCCTTGGGATCAAATTGGTTATTGGGCAGTCAAAATTGTGACAGGTGTACCTGAAGCGATTCCGGTAATAGGATCCCCTTTAGTGGAATTATTACGTGGAAGTGCTAGTGTGGGCCAATCCACTTTGACTCGTTTTTATAGTTTACATACCTTTGTACTGCCTCTGCTTACTGCCGTATTTATGTTAATGCACTTTCCAATGATACGTAAGCAAGGTATTTCGGGTCCTTTATAGGGAAGGCATATCATAGAGAATTCTAATTCTCATATATCATATAGGGTAGGTTGTGGTATTTCATTGCTACAAACATGTCTTATTTTACAATAAGACATGTCATTTGGATACTTCTCTTCAACTTCGAAGTATTTTGATACAAATAGTTATAGTTGAAGTTAATTTTACGAAAGAAAATAAGGCGGATTATGGGAGTGTGTGACTTGAATTATTAATTTGGCCATGCAGATAGAGAATTGGATCTGCCACATTAGAATTCACGACCAAAGGTGTCTCCGCATCCAATCAACACGTAAGTCCCCTATCTAGGAAGGATAGGCTGGTTCACTCGAGGAGAATTTTTTCTATGATCATACCCCAACCATGTCATCCATGAACAGGCTCCGTAAGATCCCATAGAGTATAAATGGAATAAGTCATGTGATATGATCCAATTCTATATTTATTACACTTACTTTTTATTATAGTATGGAAATGCATTCATTTTCTTTGCATCGATTTCGATCCGCAATACTATCGGAGTAAAAGAAGGGATCTAAAGAAGAACGTAGGCTAAACTTTTTGATTTTTTATTAGTAACAAGTAAATACTTTGTTTGGATGTAAAAAATTTGCGATATTGAGGGGATAAACACCAACTAATCAAGAGACAATCCACAAAGCAATTGATCATGATCAAATTTCTAAGCCCACTTGGATATTGAGCATTTACGCATAAGAATAGGATTCTTTTCAATGAGTAGTTATAGGCGCAACTTCGGAAAAGATACTCTGATAAAGCTTTTCTTGCGTTGAGTCATTAAGTCATTATATACCCTATTCTATTGTGGATTCTCCACAGTCTTATTTCTTTCATTCTTGCTCGAGCCGGATGATGAAAAATTCTCATGTCCGGTTCCTTTGGGGGATGGATCCTAAAGAATTCACCTATCCCAATAACAAAGAAACCTGACTTAAATGATCCTGTATTAAGAGCAAAATTAGCTAAAGGGATGGGACATAATTATTACGGGGAACCCGCGTGGCCCAACGATCTTTTATACATTTTTCCAGTAGTAATTCTAGGTACTATTGCGTGTAATGTAGGTTTAGCGGTTCTCGAGCCGTCAATGATTGGTGAACCGGCGGATCCGTTTGCAACTCCTCTGGAAATATTACCCGAGTGGTACTTCTTTCCCGTATTTCAAATACTCCGTACAGTACCCAATAAGTTATTGGGCGTTCTCTTAATGGTTTCTGTGCCAACGGGCTTATTGACAGTACCCTTTCTAGAGAATGTCAATAAATTCCAAAATCCATTTCGTCGCCCAGTAGCTACGACCGTTTTTTTAATCGGTACTGCAGTAGCTCTTTGGTTAGGTATTGGAGCAACATTACCCATTGAGAAATCCTTAACTTTAGGTCTTTTTTAGGGATTTTTCGAGTTGATTCATTCAACCGCGAAGCCCCCTGCATGGGTATCTAGGAAATAGTTACTTCCAAGTGAATCTTCCCTAGATACCTAAAATCTATTTTATTATGATCCATTTCGCGAAAATATAGATTGTGCCAAAGATGCAAAATTGCTTTTTTTTTTCTTTTTATTCTAACTCAAAAAAAAAAAGAAAAAGAGGAAAAAATTGCAATGGATTTAAAGCGAGAACTTGTTCTTAGGTAAATCAATTGGGAGATGCTTCTCTAGAGTGTCCCATATCAGTTTTCCATCTTCCATACGAAAACTGTCAATTCGCATAAGATCTTCTTCAGTCTGACTCAAAAGGTCCAATAGTGTATGTATATTGGCCCTTTTGAGACAATTATACGTTCTAGAAGGCAATTCTAATTGATCAATAAAAATACAATTCAATGGAATTCCTTTTTTGTTTTTCTTTAGATTCGTGAATCTTTTTTGAAAGGTTAAAAGGGGTGGAGTAAATCTGTTTTTATTTTCTTCGAAACTAGTGCCCTCTTCCTCTGCGTGTAGAAAAGGAAGAAATAAATCAATCAAATTACGAGAAGCTTCATAAAGCGCTTCTTTAGGAGTTAAACTTCCATTCGTCCATATTTCTAGAAAAAGTATCTCGTGTTTTTCATTTCCATTCCCACAAGAAAAAATACTATAATTCACATTTCGAACAGGCATGGATACAGCATCTATAGGATAACTTCCATCTTGAGAGTTCTTTCTGAGTTCCGTATGATATCCGCGATCTCTCTTGATCTGTAACTCAATATAGAAATCAATGGGCTCTCTCAAGTTAGCTATCGGTTGTGTCGTATCAACGATTTCTACGGAAGGCGGTAAGATTATATCTTGAGCGGTTATGTATCTAGGACCTTTGACGCAAATTGATGCGTCTCTAACTCCATAGAGATTACTTCTCAATACAATTTCTTTCAAATTTAGTAAAATTTCTTGTATAGATTCTTCAATACCTACTATTGTAGAATATTCGTGCGGCACGTTCCAAAATTTGGCGCGTGTGATACATGTTCCTTCTATTTCTCCAAGTAAAGCTCTTCGCAAGGCAATACCGACAGTATCCGCTTGACCTTTTCTAAGTGGGGACAGAATGAAACGACCATAATAAAGACGCTTACTATCTACTCTTGATTCAACACACTTCCACTCTAGTGTTTGGGTGGATCCTGTTACTTCCTCTCGAACCATAACAGACTAGTATTATTATTTGATCATTGAATCGTTTATTTCTCTTGAAAGCGGTTTCATTTTTTTACAGACGTCTTTTTTTAGGAGGTCGACATCCATTATGGGGCATAGGTGTTACATCGCGTATACAACTTAACCGTACACCACTTTTAGCAATGGCTCGTAATGCGGCATCTCTTCCGCTACCAGCACCTTTTACCATAACTTCTGCTCGTTGCAAACCCACTGTACGAATAGCATCTACTGCTGTTCTTTGACCAGCGTAGGGTGATGCTTTTCTTGAGCTTTTGAATCCACAAGTACCTGCGGAGGACCAGAAAACCACCCGACCCTGTGGGTCTGTAACGGTTATAATGGTATTGTTGAAACTGGCTTGAACATGAATAACGCCTTTTGTTATTCTACGTGCACTCTTCCGTAAACTAAAACGGGCATTCCTACGCAAACCAATACGCACTTTCTTACGTGAACCTATTTTTGGTATAGCTTTTGTCATATTTTATTATCTCATAAATATGAGTTAGAAATAACAAAAAGAAAAAAAGATACAAAGATATCCGTTTCAGGGTAAAATATATCCTTTACTTTCCTTTTTTTATTTAGAATTTGGCCATTTCCGTGGGTACTTTTTTTTACTTTTTAGAAAGAAAAGCTCCTTTTTCGAAAGATTACCCCTGTCTTTGTTTATGCTTTGGATTGGAACAAATGACTCTAATTCGTCCACGCCTGCGAATCAGTCGACATTTTGTACAAATTTTACGAACGGAAGCTCTTATTTTCATATATAGGTATTCCTTTCTTAAACTATGAATCTATTCTTTTGGAAAAAAATAAGTCTCTTCACTTCAATTTTGAAACTTGGAAGTTATTACCCTAGAAAAACCTAATCCTTTGAATCTTTGGTATCCTTCAAATCTTCAGTATCCTTCGAGTCTTCGGTACGCTTCGAATCCTTATGGGGAAGTCTATAAATTATACGCCCCTTGCTGGAATCATAACGACTTACTTCAATTTTGACCCTATCCCCCATGAGTATTCGTATAGAGCTAGACCGGATCTTTCCTGAAATATAGCCCAGGATCATGGTGTCATTCTCTAGGCGAACGCGGAACATTCCGTTGGGTAGGGCTTCCGTAACTAAACCTTCGAAAGTGACTTTTGCTTCTCTCGGGTTTTTTTTTTCTCTCCCATTTTTTTTTTCTGTCATATTTTTTTTTTCTCCTATTTTTCTATTTTTATTTTCAAAATAGGAAGTTCGAGATAGAATTCGGGTACTATAGGTGGGGCCATTACCATATATAACATAAGACTTCTCCCCCAATTCTGTTTAGTCGAGCCTCTCGATCTGTCATTATACCTCGAGAGGTAGAAAGAATAGCAATTCCCATTCCGCCCAAAACCTTAGGAATTCCTTGATAGTTGACATAAATTCGTAAGCCAGGTCGGCTGATACGCTTTAAAAAGGTTCTAGTTCTATATATTCCCTTTCTAGTCTTTCTCTTTTGATGTCGCAAAGTTGAAACCAAGAAATATCTGTTATTTTCCTGATGTTTCCGAACACTTTCAATAAAACCCTCTCGTAGAAGTATTTTAACAATGTTTTCGGTAATATTTGTGGATACTACTCGAACAGTTCCTTTTTTATTCATGTCTGCGTTTCTTATAGAGGTTAGTAAATCAGCAATAGTGTCCTTGCCCATAAGACTCTAATTCTAGGTTCCTCCTAATTTTTCTATAATCAACATGTTTTCCTTTTTCTTTTAATTTTGGATTTTAAAGCATATACGTGAGACACAATCTACTAATTTTTCTTTGATCTATATCTCGTCTACTAGTGTTTATAATACTTCAGGAGCTAATGAAACTATTTTCGTAAAATTTAATTCTCTCAATTCTTCGGCAATCGCGCCAAAAACTCGAGTTCCTTTTGGATTTCCTTTTTGATCAATGATAACTGCTGCATTGTCATCATAGCGTATTATTATACCATCTTCGCATTTGAATTCTTTACATGTACGTACAATTACAGCTCGAATTACTTCGGATCTTTCTAGAGGCATTTGGGGTACTGCGTCTTTGATTACAGCAACAATAACATCACCAATACGAGCATATCGCTGATTACCAGCGGCTCCTATGACTCGAATACACATCAATTTTCTAGCTCCACTGTTATCTGCTACATTTAAAAGGGTCTGAGGTTGAATCATATTATTTGGATTTCGATTTGTTATTTCAATGCAAAAGGATGAAAGAAATATTGTCTTTCCAAAAAGAAAAACCTGGGGTTTTTTATCTTCAATACTCCTTTTTCGGGTTCTATATCTCTAATCGAAGAAATTGACTTCGTATGGGCATTTTACTGGCAGCTATAGAGATAGCTGCTCTAGCTACAGTTTCGGATACTCCGCTCATTTCATAAAGTATTCGACCTGGTTTAACAACGGCTACCCAATATTCGGGGGATCCCTTTCCCGAACCCATACGTGTTTCTGTGGGTCTTATTGTAACCGGTTTATCGGGAAAGATACGCACCCAGATTTTTCCACCACGACGTGCATATCGTGTCATTGCTCTTCGTCCTGCTTCTATCTGTCTTGCGGTGATCCAAGCGGGTTCAAGTACTTGAAGAGCATATCTACCAAAACAAATACGATTGCCTCGGCAGGATTTTCCCTTCATTCTTCCTCTATGTTGTTTACGAAATCTAGTTCTTTTGGGGTTATAGTCGACGGTTCTTTCTTAGTTCCATCTCTACTGCAAAACTGGACATGAGAGTTTCTTCTCATCCAGCTCCTCGCGAATTAAATGAGAAAGCGTGCGAATTTCTCTAATTCCATAATATTCAAAAATATTATGGATAGATACACATCAATATATAATAGAAAAAGTTCGGTTTTTTTTATTTTGACTTTCTTAAAATATAAAAATATATAGTCAAGAAAGAAGATCTAGAATATATTCAAATTCTATATTTATAGAAAATATAATCTTTCTTTTTTTTTTTTAATCTCCTTATTTTTATTCTTATTGAATCGTGGTAAAGTATTCTAATCCAATAAGGATTTCGCGGGCGAATATTTACTCTTTCCTGTCTTATTTGTTAATTTAGAACTTTATCAAATAAAGCAATTTTTTTGGTTTGTTCCGCCATCCCACCCAATGAAGTGTTAGGATTCTTTTCAATAAAATCCGATGCCGTCATAGGTTTTGTCGTTCCCACAGCTTCTCCTTTAATGGTTAGGTTTGAATCCTGCAATGGAGCTTCAAAATTTTTTTTTCCGAGTCAATTTTCTCAGTTTTATTAACGCGGGCTGCTCTTTTTTATTTCTTTAAATTTTTATTTGTTGTTTCGAAAGTTACGATTTCGAATTCTCTCTTTTTTTTATTATTTTATTATATTGATGCTTTATCACATTGCTTTTTTTTATGATGTAATTCATAGACCATACACATTGGAATCCTATATCTTTCTTATTCTTCTTCCTTCTATCTATCATCTCTCCTTTTATCCACATCCCTTTAGTTTTGCTTCACAGCCTAAAATCAGGTTTCTTTTGTAGGGAAAAAAATGCAGTTGCTACAACTATATGATAGATCTACTCATTTTTTATAGATGTATTTATTCACATAGTGACTGTTTCTTAGTTAGGATCTCGACAATACGAAGCAATAGGTTGGTTATTAGTTAATTTTCTATAATTACTAAGTTTTTTTCTATTTTTAGTAGGGTTCAGCCAATTTTTTTTTTTCAATCTCCATTTTTGACCCTAAAGAAAAAACTAACGAGTCACACACTAAGCATAGCAATTATATTAAAAGATTTATCAATTTTCATTAAATCTTATAGAAAGAGGTATATATAATTTTTTCTTTTTTTAGGGATTTTTGGAAAAAAAAAGGTTGTTGTCTTTTTTATTCTATCATAGGGAAGAATGGGAAGACAGGGTTAGTTATTCTTCTTCTACGAATATCCAAATTTTTACACCTAATACTCCATAGATAGTTCGAATTGGATAGCAGCAATAATCAATTTTAGCGCGAATTGTTTGGAGGGGCAGTCTGCCCTTTTTGATGCATTCGGCACGTGCAATTTCTTTCCCTGCTAGACGACCGGCAATTTTGATTTTGACTCCCTTTATGTCTGCTTTTTTAGTTAATTCAATGGCTTTTTTCATTGCTTTTCGGAATGAAACTCTATTTTTTAATTGGAAAGCTATATATTCTGCAAGAATATTAGGTTGTCTATAAGGTTCTTTAACCTTTTCGATAGCAATATTAAGTCTCTGGTTTACAGAATGAACTTCCTTTTGGAGATCGTTCTCTAATTCTTCGATTGCTCCCTTTTTCTTTAATAAATTGGGGAATCCAATATGGATTATGACGTGGATTGTATCGATTTCTTTTTGAATTTCTATATGTGTAATTACTTCAGAACTTGAGTCTGATTCTATTTTTCTATTCGAGCCTTTTTTCCTATTCTTTTGTATATAGTTCTTGATACAATTCCGTATTTTTTTATCTTCCTGTAGACCTTCAGAATAATTTTTTGGTTGTGCGAACCAAAAGGAATGGTGATTTTGGGTTGTACCAAGTCTGAAACCGAGTGGATTTATTTTTTGTCCCATATTTTTCTATTCTATTTCTTTTTTTTTTTTTTATTGGGAATCGAAATCTTGGATTGATCTAAAGATTATTTAGATTTCTTTACTATATTTAGTACAATTGTTATATGACACATGGTTTTTTTTATAGAATAACTACGTCCTCGAGCTCGAGGTCTGAATTTTTTCATAATAGTACTCCTACTGACTTCGGCTTTAGTGATGAATAAACTCGCTTTGTCGAAATCCCTATAATGGGTAGCATTTGCTGCTGCCGAATAAACCAACTTTAAGATGGGATAAGACGCTCGATAAGGCATGAGGTTCAGTATCATAACGGTTTCCTCGTAGTAACGCCAGCGAATCTCATCAAGAACTCTTTGTGCTTTGAAAACAGACATATGTATGCGTTTTTGTGCTTTGAAAACCCGTTCGAATTTAAGCAGACGATCGGTTGGAACTTTTCTTGCGAGTTTCCTTAGCCCGTTCTTCTTCTTCTTTATCCTAGGGGTATACTTTACCAATTTGAAACTTGTCATAAATAAGATTATTACCCGCCTACCTTTACTTTATTTGAATCCTATAAAGTTTATTCTGAATCTTTCTATTCTGAATTCACTTAACGACGAGATTTAGTGTCCTTTCTTGCACTTTCATAACTCGTGAAATGCCGAGTAGGCACGAATTCCCCCAATTTGCGACCTACCATAGGATTTGTTATGTAAATAGGTATATGTTCCTTTCCATTATGAATCGCGATTGTATGGCCAACCATTGCGGGTAGAATGCTAGATGCCCGGGACCACGTTACTATTATTTCTTTCTCCTCCTTCATATTAACCTTTTCGATTTTTGCCAATAAATGACGAGCTACAAAAGGATTCGTTTTTTTTCGTGTCACAGCTGATTACTCCTTTTTTCATTTTAAAGAGTGGCATCCTATGTCCACTATCTCGATCGAGGTATGGAGGTCAGAATAAATAGAATAATGATGAATGGAAAAAAGAGAAAATCCTTTAGCTGGATAAGGGGCGGATGTAGCCAAGTGGATCAAGGCAGTGGATTGTGAATCCACCATGCGCGGGTTCAATTCCCGTCGTTCGCCCATCGCATTATTGCAAATTCCAAAAATGCAATTTTCCATACTCCTAGTTACGTATTTACTTACGGCGACGAAGAATAAAACTATCACTATATTTTTTCCTTTTCCTAGTTCTTCTTCCAAGCGCAGGATAACCCCAAGGGGTTGTGGGTTTTTTTCTACCAATGGGGGCTTTCCCTTCACCGCCCCCATGGGGGTGGTCCACAGGGTTCATAACTACCCCTCTTACTACGGGGCGTTTACCTAGCCAACACTTAGATCCGGCTCTACCCAAACTTTTTTGGTTCACCCCAACATTACCCACTTGTCCGACTGTTGCTAAGCAGTTTTGGGATACCAAACGGACCTCCCCAGATGGTAATCTTAAAGTGGCCAATTTACCCTCTTTTGCAATCAGTTTCGCTACAGCACCTGCTGCTCTAGCTAATTGCCCACCCCTTCCACGTGTGATTTCTATGTTATGTATGGCCGTGCCTAAGGGCATATCGGTTGAAGTAGATTCTTCTTTTTTCTCAAAAAACCCCTTCCCAAACTGTACAAGCTTCTTCCAAAGCATACGGCTTTCTAGATGTATATGACGATCTCTAGACAGATGGATCTTATATGAATCGTATGATGAAGTACCACATGAGTGGATATATAGAAAAGGAATCCAAATCTGCCGAATCGCTCATGTTATGATCTTCTACATCCTAGGTCTCCGCGTTCCGTCATCTGGCTTATGTTCTTCATGTAGCATTCAGATCGAATGACTCTATGAAATTACGTCGATACTTCCACATATTATGGGTAACGTAGGAGACATCCCTATTTTCACCCGGGGGTCTTAATTACCACTGCTTAGCTTTCAATTCGCCTCTGACCATCAAATTAAATGTGAATAACCCGTCCTCCTCTCTTTGAAATAAGGGGCGCTTCCGGTTCTGTGCGTGCTTCAAACAATTTTGTCTTCTCCATATTACCATATCTCTAGAGTCAATAATTTTCTATGAGGAACTACTGAACTCAATCACTTGCTGCCGTTACTCAACAGTTTTCTGTTGAGGTCTATCCCGTAGAGGTAGTCAAATTGGATCAGTGATCGATTTCTAGGTTTCGTCGTAAACCTAATTGGTTACTTCCAATTACGTAAATCAATAGTTCAAACCGCACTCAAAGGTAGGGCATTTCCCATTGATATAGGAACTTTTGTACCAGAAACAATAGTATCTCCAATTATAGCCCCTCTGGGATGTAAAATATATCTCTTCTCACCATCCCCATAGTGTATGAGACAAATGTATGCATTTCGATTAGGGTCGTATTCTATGGTTACGATTCTACCAGATATGTCTTTTTGATTCCGTCGAAAATCGATTTTACGGTATAGGCGCTTATGACCTCCCCCTCTATGCCTTGCGGTAATGATTCCTCTGGCATTACGACCTTTACCACAACGGTGCCGTCCATGGATCAATTTATTTCGTGGATTGGATTTCACTTGCCTGTCTACGGTTCCCTTGCGTGTGCTCGGGATAGGTGTTTTGTATAAATGTTTCGCCGTATTATTAAGTATTCTCCTTTAGTTCGTTTCTCTATCTAGAAGTGGAATAGAATAACCCGGTTGAAGGGTAATGATCATACGTCTGTAATGCATTGTATGTCCCAGAATAGGTCCCATTCTTCTACCCTTTCCGGGTAGTCGATGGCTATTCACAGCTACTACCTTAACACCAAAGAAGAGTTCGACCCAATGCTTTATTTCTGTCTTAGTGAATCCTGATTCGACATTAAAAGTATATTGATTCTTTCCCAATAAACGAAGACTCTTTTCTGTAAATACTGCGTATTTGATTCCATCCATAAATCGACTTTCCCTCCTATGCTCTGAGTTCCAGTATCGATAAGAATTCGAGTTCTTATTGTTCTTATGTTATGGTATGAATATACCATACCAATTCGTTATGTATGGATGATGGATGAGATTCCATAGATAGAGAGCCAGTTCCAATAGACTTATGGAACGTTCCCGTTCGCGTGCATCCAGCAGGAATTGAACCCGCAAATTTACCAATTATGAGTTGGGCGCTTTAACCATTCAGCCATGGATGCTTAACAGGGATCATCGTACATCGTAAATAACCAATTTTCATATAGAAAGACATATCATAGAAAAATGAAATCGAAAATATTCGGAGATGGCAAATATTCGGAGATGGCAAATATTCGGAGATGACTATGAAAACACCTCTCTGGATCCTCGAATTGAAAGAGAGATTGAGAGGGATCAAGAATCCTAATTCTCGCTATTTGGAATGGATCTAATTCTATTGAGTCTGACCCATAGTGATCATTTCTCTTTAGCAAAGAATGACCTTGGTTATCAAAGGATTGAACAACCGGGATCCATTTACTTATGATACCTAGTTGACATTGCTAACAAGGATCTAATGAATTATGGGTTTAATAGATCCTCTTTAGCAGAAAGACGTATATTCCTTGCTCATTATCAGACAATCACTTATTCCCAAACCTCGTGTGGGGCTAATCGTTTTCATTTACCATCTCATGGAAAACCCTTTTCGTTCCGCTTAGCCCTATCGGGTATTTTAGTGATAGGTTCTATAGGAACTGGACGATCCTATTTGGTCAAATACCTAACGAAAAATTCCTATTTTCCTTTCATTAAGGTACGAGGGCTTCTTATTCCACAAGAACGAAAGCACCTTTTCATTCTTTCATATACTAGGGGTTTTTACTTGGAAAAGACAATGTTCCATACTAAAGGATTCGGGTCCATAACCACGAGTTCTAGTGCACTAGATCTTGTAGCACTTAGCAACGAGGCCCTATCCATTAGTATTCCACATAAGAAATCCATTATAGAAACTAATACAATTAGATTAGCTCTTCATAGACAAACTTGGGGTTTGCGAGCCAAGATAAGACCGGCTCGGGATCATGGGACCCTTTTCTATCAGATAGGAGGGGATCTTGTACAAAATAGACTTCTAAGTAATAACCCCATAGATCCTATATCTATCTATATAAAGAGGCAATCGTGTCAGGAAGCGGCTTTTTCTTTGGCCAAACGGTACTTCGAACTTGGAACGAGCATGAAGAGATTAACGAGACTTCTTTCTCTTTTGAG